TTGTTGAACCGTATGCATCAAAAGGTGCTTGTACGGCTCCTAAGGGATACAATTTTATCCTAATCAACCGACTTTATCGAGAAAGATTACTTTTTTTAGGCCAAGAGGTTGATAGCGAAATCTCGAATCAACTTATTGGTCTTATGGTATATCTCAGTATAGAGAATGATACCGAGGATCTGTATTTGTTTATAAACTCTCCGGGCGGATGGGTAATACCCGGAATAGCTATTTATGATACTATGCAATTTGTGCGACCAGATGTACAAACAATATGCATGGGATTGGCTGCCTCAATGGGGTCTTTTATCCTGGTCGGAGGAGAAATTACCAAACGTCTAGCATTCCCTCACGCTTAGCGCCAATGAGTTTTTTATTTGTTTGAGAGAAAAAAGAAGACTATGCCTTCACCAGATGAATTATTAATATTAAGTAATAATAGCATGGCACTTCGAATTCGATATGCAAATTCTTTATTGTTTTTTTTTTTCAAAATATTAGATTATGTATCGAAAGAGTAGTATGAGATAAAGGAAGGGTATTTCCAATTTTATCTTACCTATCGTAGTCCTATTTCAGCGTCACAAACTTTTTTCACACTGGAAGGTTATTAACAATATTTATGTTATGAAAGAGTATGAAAATAAAAAAAAAAATAAAGAAACTTTGGGATTGCTGAATAACAGACGAAATAAATATATAAAGCAACGGGGCCATCATAGTATTTTTTAACTCCTCCGAAAAAAGAAGGGTGGTAATTGGATCATTTACCGATCTGAGTATAAGAGACCCCATATTTTCTCTTTCTTCGATGAAAGGTAAAAAAGCGAATTCCATTGGAGAGCCGTATGCAATGGTAAAAAAATGCCCGTACGGTTGTTCAATTATATCTTTTTCTTATTCCTTATCTCTTCGCCTCAACTCATCGTGCGAGATAGAGGAACCCTTTATTATGTTATATTATATATGTCATCAGGGTAATGATCCATCAACCTATTGCCGCTTTTTATGAGGCACAAACGGGCGAATTTATCCTGGAAGCGGAAGAACTCCTGAAACTGCGCGAAACCCTTACAAGGGTTTATGTACAAAGAACAGGCAAGCCCTTATGGGTTGTATCCGAAGACATGGAAAGGGATGTTTTTATGTCAGCAACAGAAGCCCAAGCTCATGGAATTGTTGATCTTGTAGCGGTTGTATAAAAAATCGCACAGATTTCACGCAAATACACGATTTCAGATTTTATCTTCTTATTCTTAATTCTTAAAGGTTTAATATTCTTATTAATTATTAAATAGAAGAAATTCATAATCATCCGGTTAGGATCGATCTAAACCAACCCATAATGTATAATTCAGCATGCCAACTATTAAACAACTTATTAGAAACCCAAGACAGCCAATCAGAAACGTCACGAAATCCCCCGCTCTTCGGGGATGCCCTCAGCGTCGAGGAACATGTACGAGGGTGTATGTGCGACTCGTTTCAATCATGGGTTGAGACAAAACAAAAGAAAGAAAACAAATTTTCCAATATCAATGATCATTACCAGTGAATCGGATAGAATGGAAGAACTTCATTCACTATCTAAAAAAGATAGATCTATCATATCTTTCTATTGTGCATGAAATTTATGGTTTCCATTGGTGCAAATTGAAGTGATTCAATTTGCAATTTAAGATGAGAAAGAATTCCCCATCGGTAACAAATAGTTATCCATTAAGCGGGGAAATCCTATTTAAAAGGCGGAAAGATTCTGTTTATACTCTTGCAAGAACGGACTAACAGGGTCAGCTACCCAACCAAGCTTCATAATTAAATACCGTTACTGTATAAGGTATATCTCGTTATGAAAAACCTATTACTGGAAAATTCATGGGTAGAGCCAAAGAGTGGTAACTGTACAAGTTACCAATACAATACCATTGATTAAATGAAGGAAAGGGCTCCGGTGTATAGAGAGGACCTCACCGTTTAAGAAGTAACCATAGAGACGATGGAACCCACAATTTCTTTATCTATTTCTATTTATTATTTAGAATGCCTAGAAAAAAGGAAAAAAGCGTGGTCGGGAAGGTTATAGTAGCAAAAGCCATTGGAATTTTCATTTTATAAATTGGAAAAATCCGTTTTGTTATTAATAGACTAGGAAAGGGGAAAAGAATAACTGAAAGAAAGGAAATCTATTAGTTATTCATGAAAGTTTCATTTATTCAATGACCAGAATTAGACGAGGATATATAGCTCGGAGACGTAGAACAAAAATGCGTTTATTTGCATCAAGCTTTCGCGGGGCTCATTCAAGACTTACTCGAACAATTACTCAACAGAAAATAAGAGCTTTGGCTTCGGCTGATCGTGATAGAGATAGGAAAAAAAGAGATTTTCGTCGTTTGTGGATCACTCGAATAAATGCAGTAATTCGGGGAAATCGGGTATCCTCTATTTATAGTAGATTAATACACAATCTGTATAAGGGACAGTTGCTTCTTAATCGTAAAATACTTGCACAAATAGCTATATCAAATCGGAATTGTCTTTATATGATTTCCAATGAGATCATAAAATAAGGAGATTGGAAGGAATCCGTCAGAATGCTTTAAATGGAGTTCTCTGGAGAATGAACTCCGGGAAGGTAGAATAGAAATTACTATGATAAAATCTAGATAATATGATAAAGTCGTCAAAATGAGCGAACACGCTCAATAAAAAAAAATGATTTATTCTTCTTCCCCAATTCTTTTTTTTTTTTCTTACAACATACAACACGACGGATTCCAGGATTTTTTGAACAAAAGATCCAGTTGAGTTCGGATTTGAATTTTGATTCAATTGAGAAGTAAGCCTATTTTTTTCTGGTTCTAAGACCAGTAGTTCTAGCGGTCGACTCACTTCTTTCAAATTGTTTCTCATTATTAAGAAAAGGTAACGAAGACAAAATACGAGCTTGTTTTATAGAAATAGTAATTAATCGTTGTTCTTTTAAGGTCAATCTATTTACTCGTCTAGATAATATTTTTCCTTGTTCACTAATAAATCGACTAATTAAACTCATGTTTCTATAATCAATTCGATCCCCCGATTGGATCGGGGGCAAACGCCTACGAAAAGATCGCTTGGATTTAAGAAAGAGTCGCTTGGATTTATCCATAATTTTTTTATTCCTTATCCTTAAAATCCTATTCCGATCAAATAAAAAATGATTTATAAAATTAATTAATAGGATTTGTTTGTCTATATTTATTTGTTTCTATTTAAATATATGAATAATATAGATAGATATAATTTTTTTTTTTTTCATGTTCCTCGGAAGAGTGACACACAAACACTCGGTTGGATCTATATCTATTTCTTTATCTCCCCGTGAATTGTATGTTTGTAACAATAGGGACAGAATTTTCTCAATTCCAATCGACTAGGTGTATTGTGTCGATTCTTTTGAGTTATATATCTGGAAATACCCGTCGATTCCTTGTTAACACCGTTTCGAACACAACTGGTACATTCCAAAATAACCCTTACTCGGACATCTTTACCCTTGGCCATGAACCTCCTTTTGGGTTTTGATTCACCCAACTTTTCTATTTTCCGATCCAAAGTGAATAATAAGAAAGGAACAAAAAAAAATAAGTTGCTAACAACTTAAAATCCAATTATGAAATAAAGATTTTGTTGCAATCCATATAGTAAATAGTAAGTAATACAAAAATTTCTAACTCTATTTCCAATCACAGTACAGTATTTCATTTAAGTATCTTGTATTGTATGATACTCTTACCTTAGCTACATTTCCATTTCCGTTTTCTTTTAACTCTTTTTTTAATTTAATTTGAGCCTGAACCCTAGTTTCGCTGGGGTTGAATCCACAACTATAATGAAAAAAAAGGAAATGTCAACGCATCGGGGAATAAACGATTGATTTCTATCAATAAACCTGCTAAAGACCCGAACCATAGAGTACTTAGTACCGGGGCCACGGAAAGATATGTTTTTAGATCTCGCATTGAAAATCCTCCTTCTTTTTTTTGTATTCCATATTGTAATACATTATGTTAAGAGATGTATATGTAGTTAAAAACCACTTGTATTTTTGCGCGGAATCCCTAATTTAAATTGAAATGTGTAATGATTTGGTAGATAATATTTTCTTTTCTTTTTCTTAAAGCGGAACAACGGGTCCCTTTCCATCTGAGAATTCCCGATAAAAATATTCATTTATTATTAATTATTATATGTTATATGATATGAGACGAAAAAAAAGAAATGCCAAGATATCCATTTTGCATATCAATGGAGGAAAGAGAATAAGGATGTGGAAAACAAGACGGGGATTCTCTACAATGATACTATAGACCAATTGAAAGGGATGTAGCGCAGCTTGGTAGCGCGTTTGTTTTGGGTACAAAATGTCACGGGTTCAAATCCTGTCATCCCTACCTATTACTGCTCAGAGGAACAGTAACGAGAGATCCCTTTTTGATCGATTCAATTTGGACATACATAATCTTTAATGATATGTGATAATATAACATCCAAGAAATATTTATTAGGGTTAGAAAAAAAAAAAAAGAATCCCCCTCTTTCTAATCTTTTCCGTTGTGATAAGAAAGCGCTCTTAGTTCAGTTCGGTAGAACGTGGGTCTCCAAAACCCAATGTCGTAGGTTCAAATCCTACAGAGCGTGATTCCGCTCTTGTCTTGTTAGATCAAAAATTACACTGAACTGAAATAATTGAACAGCAATCTGAATTTTACCTTGACCTCCCCCGGATTAAATTAAAGAAGGGGGGGTCAGTTAAAAAAAGAGATGTTAATTAATCAAAGGTCCAACTGATCACCACGTCTGTATTGTAAATATGCGGTTACGAATAATCCAGCCAAAGTAATAGGAATTAGACCTAAGACGATTCCAAATAGAAAAACTTCAATCATTTCAATTTAATTTATTTGAAAGGGGAAAAAGAGAGGTAATATCTATCCCTAAATATTAGTCCGTAGTAT